ACCATATTCCGAATTCAATGGTTTTAATAAACTGCCTACATTCGTTCGTTTTGGACCGGATCGAGAATCGTTCTCAACAGTTTTGGTAACCATAAATCCTATTGTAGTAATTGGGATCTGTTGACTTTGTATACTCTTCCGTTGTAAATAAAGGATCTTATCATAGATCCCTTTGGTTTTTGAAAATCTCTACTAATGGAAACAGCAATCCTAGTCGCCGTCTTTCTATCTGGTTTACTTGTAAGTTTTACTGGGTATGCCTTATATACCGCTTTTGGGCACCCTTCTCAACAACTAAGAGATCCATTCGAGGAACATGGGGACTAGTTGACGTAATGCGCCTCGCAACATTGCGAGGCGCATTACTTGAATGGAAATTGCGATAATGAAAAGCCTCTCATTTTTGAGTTGGAACTTTAGGTGGTTCTCTAAAAAAGATGGCGAAAAAAATGATTCCGAGCGTTGAGACTAAGAGGAATGTATAAACCAATGCTTCCATAGATTCGATCGTGATTTCCAATTATAACTTCCATACCTATTTGTTTTTTCTTTCTTTTAGTGGAAACGATCTGCCAGCTACCGAAAAACCAAGAGCCAAAAACACGGGGCCTCAAAGTAAGCTTTCCCCCTATTAAAATCACAAACAAATTCTAAGATTTGCAAGACATCAAACTACTTGTCTTCTTGTAGTTGGATCGCCAAGTTTTTGGAAGGCTCCAAATTCTACTTGAGCATCCAAATCTGGGTCAATCCCAGCAAAAACATCTCGGAATAGGGTTCTAGCACCGTGCCAAATGTGTCCGAAGAAAAAGAGCAAAGCAAATGAAGCATGTCCAAAAGTAAACCAACCCCTTGGACTACTACGAAAAACACCGTCGGATTTTAAAGCAGCACGATCTAATTCAAAAATTTCTCCCAATTGGGCGCGTCTAGCATATTTTTTCACAGTCGCAGGGTCATTATAAGTGACTCCATTGAGTTCGCCACCGTAGAACTCAACAGTTACGCCAACTTGTTCAATACTATACTTGGATTCGGCTCTTCGAAAAGGAACATCCGCTCGAACAATCCCGGCTCCATCTACCAAAACGACCGGAAATGTTTCAAAAAAAGTGGGCATACGACGTACAAAAAGTTCCCGACCGTCTTTATCTCGAAAGAGAGGATGTCCTAACCATCCCACCGCTATTCCATCCCCGTTATCCATTGAACCCGCCCTGAATAATCCTCCTTTTGCCGGATTATTGCCGATGTAATCATAAAAGGCCAATTTTTCAGGAATTTTAGACCAAGCTTCGGATAAACTTTGATTTTCGGCTAACCCCGCACTAATTCGGCGATATATCTCTTGTTGGAAGTACCCCTGATCCCATTGATAACGAGTTGGGCCAAACAATTCGATGGGGGTAGTTGCTGAACCATACCACATAGTTCCGGCAACAACAAAAGCTGCAAAAAAGACAGCCGCAATACTACTGGAAAGGACCGTTTCGATATTCCCCATGCGCAATCCCTTGTATAGACGTTGGGGTGGTCGGACGCTCAGGTGGAATAGTCCAGCTAATATACCCAATGTGCCAGCTGCAATATGATGAGAGGCTATTCCGCCCGGCACAAAAGGATCAAAACCTTCCACCCCCCAGACCGGATTTACCGGTTGTACTTTTCCAGTGAGTCCATAAGGATCTGATACCCAGACTCCCGGACCATACAAGCCTGTTACATGAAATGCCCCAAAACCAAAGCACGCCACCCCCGCGAGAAATAAATGAATTCCAAAGATCTTGGGCAAATCCAATGAGGGTTTTCCTGTACGTTCATCAGTAAATATTTCGAGATCCCAATACACCCAATGCCAGATAGCTGCTAAAAAGCACAAGCCAGAAAAGATAATATGCGCTCCAGCGACACCTTCGTAACTCCAAATACCCGAAGATGGTATAGTCCCTCCTGTGATACCCCAGCCACCCCATGAATTGATTATTCCTAAACGCGTCATGAAGGGTATGACAAACATACCCTGTCTCCACATTGGATCCAGAACGGGATCAGAAGGATCAAAAACTGCTAATTCATACAGAGCCATCGAACCGGCCCAACCAGCAACCAGAGCTGTATGCATTATATGAACAGCAAGCAACCGGCCGGGATCATTCAATACGATCGTATGAACACGATACCAAGGCAAACCCATGAAAATACCCCTTAAAGAAAAAAGACACTATGCAACTTTATTGCATTGACGCGACTTCACTCTGCTGATGTTACGTCCCCGAGGAGAGGGCAATTAGTTCAGAGCAAGGGTTCATAATTTTTTTGATTAGATTAGGAATAATAGAACAATTCTGGTCGTAAGAAAAAAGATAAGCAGATTTATTCTATACTCGATAACTACCAATACGCAATGGGCCTCGTGATGCCTATCCTCGAAATGAATGGGCACATTCTTGTTCATGATTACAGGGGCCGGGTTCTAGACTTGATCTTCTTCATTCGGTCTTTCATTATGCATTTTTGCTAAAGAACAATATGCTCAAAACACTAAACCCCTTCTTACGTTTTCCCATCTAAAGTAAAATATTTATTAGATTTTCTTTTTCATTTCATGCCTGTTGGTGTGCCAAAATTACCTGCTGATATTCCTGACGACGCCTACGACGAACAAGAAGAAACCGAGGAACCAACTTGGATTGACTTATAGTGCGACTTGGCAGATCTATTGGGCCATAGGGCTTTCCCCCTTCTCTCCCCGATCAAGAGATCCTCTCTTTCGCCCAAAAACGATGACTCAGATCATCCAAAAGTTTGGAGCGCGAAGTGCAATTTGATTCTTTTTTAAGGGGATTCTAATTACTATATATTAATTTCAATCATTTATGGCTGGCTCGGTTGGACTAAAAAATTGAAATCTCCAGACTTCGTTTAAAAAAACCAATTGGTAATATATCTACCATTACTTCTTCGAAAGGGATGCCTTTTTCGAAAGAAATCCTCTTTAGAACTGGAAGTGATTTTCAACTGTTCTCTTAATCAATCGAGTAATATGTCTAAAGACCTCAACGATTTACTTACGGATTAAGAAAAAAGAAGTGGTAAAGGGAGTATTTGTCCTATATGTGCAAATCGAAGGCGGGCAGATCTTTACCCGGAGTAGAGTATAAACCTAAAAAGAGTAAGATAAAAGAAGCCCAGTTTGGAACAAGAAAATGCCATCGTGATTTAGATTGAACCGCGATGAAAAAATACATCAATGAAAAGTGAATTCGATCCGTTTAATGAATTCTTTTTTCTAACGAAAGGAATCAAAACTCATCTGTCTTGAAAAATCGAAGAAAAATTAGGAGTCACTAACGAGCCGGCTCTGCAATCCGAAAGGGGATTGGAATCTACACATTGATTTCTTTGCAATTTTTTTTTTGAACCGTATGCGCTAAACGGTGCCTGTACGGTTCCTACGGAATACAATTTGAACCGAATCGACCGACTTTATCGAGAACGAGCCCTGTTTTTATTCAAAGAGCTTAATGCCGAGACGGCGAATCATCTTGTAGGTCTTATGATATTTCTCAATATGGACGATGCTACCCAACAGCAATTTTTATTTATAAACTCTACGGGTGGAGGAGTAATGCATGGGCTAGCCATTCATAATGCAATCAATTTTGTGATACCAGATGTACATACACTCTGTCTGGGAATAGCCGCTTCAATAGCAGCTTTTATCCTGGCCGGAGGCTCACCGACTAAACGTACAGCATTCCCTAACGCTTGGCGCCAATGAGGTTTTATTTGAAAGAAAAAAGACGACTATGCCTTCGCCCTATGAAAAATGAATCTCCTTAGGAAATAGGAAGAAAAAGTAATAATAGCATGGCACTTTGAATTCGATATACAAAAGTTTTTGTCAAAACATGAGATTTTTTATCGAGAGAGTAGTATGAGATAAAAGGTATTTCCGATGTGTTCTTATCTATCGGCAGTGCAGTTCAGCGTCACAAACTTTTTTTCACCCAGCAGATGTCTTAATAACATTTTTGTTCGGAACTAGTGAAAAAACAGATTCTTTTTTCCGTAGGTGATTTAATCAAATAAAAAACAACTTTGGGATTGCTTAATCATAGACAAAAAAGAAATATAGAAAGCAACGGAGCCATCATAGTAGTTTTTAACTCCCATGAAAGGAAGGGTGGTAATTTGATCATTTTCGGATCGGGGTCTAATCAATCCGATTTTTCTCTTTCGTTGGGGAGGCGGTAGGATCCATTTTCTTCTAGAGCCGTATGCAATGTTATAGAAAGATGCCTGTACGGTTGTTCAATGCTATCTTTTTTTCTTGCTCTTTGTTCTCCTTCTTTCCCTTCATGAGGTGCAATAGAAAAAGATTTTATTTTGTTCTATCATCAGGGTAATGATCCACCAACCTAAGAGTAGTTTTATTCAAGGCTACCTGGAAGAGATAATCATGGACACGGATTTGGTGTTAAAACTACGTGCAGAGATCACAAACTTTTTTGTACAAAAATCGCACAAACCTTTTTGGATGGTCTACGAAGACATGGAAAGAGATGCTTTTCTGTCACCAGAAGAAGCCAAAGCTTACGGAATTGTTGATAGGGTAGGGGTTCCAGAGCTTAAAAAGCGTAAAGAGCCTAAATGATACTAACCTCTATATTGCGCAACTCCCCAATGTAAGATTACCCGAGCTGACTCGGAATAATCTGGTTAGGGTAGATCTAAACCATCTAATTAAATCTATATGTATGACTTCACATGCCAACTAGTAACCAACTTATTAGAAAGATAAGACAGCCAATCCGACATGTTACAAAATCTCCTGCTCTTAAGAGATGCCCTCAACGTCGAGGAACGTGTACTAGGTTGTATGTGCGACTCGTTAAGATCTAGAACAAAGGAAAGCGAACAAGTTTCCAGTATCAAAGCTCAGTATGGGTGAATAGGCGCTGGAAGGAAAAAATGAACTCTATTTACGATAAAAAAAAACGAAAAGAGATCATATGCCTTTCATTTTGTAGGAAATTTATGGTTTCCCGTGGTGTAAATTCCATCACCGCAATTTCAGAAGGCTCCATTGGTAGCAAATGCTTATCCATTAAGCGGAGAAACTCGTGGTTTCAATTGCAAAGATTCGGCCACCCTCTTGCAAGAACGGACTAACAAGGTCAGCTATCCAGCCAACCCTCATAATTAAATACCGTTACTGTATAAGTAGATCTCGTTGTGAAGACCTAATTACTGGATAATTCATGGGTAGAGCTAAAGAATGTGAACGATACAAGTTCCCAATAGCATTAATTAACTGAAGTGAAAAGCTCCGGTGTATAGAGAAGACCTCACCGTTTACGAAGTAACCATAGAAACGATGGAATCCACTATTGCTTTATAATTGAAATTTTTTGAATACCTAGTAGAATCCAATTTGAAATTGTAAAGGTCTTGAAAAAATAAAAAATCGTGGTTGGGAAGGTTATCGTAGCTAAAGCCATTGGAATTTTGAATCTATACATTGGAAAAACCAATTGGGTTATTACTAGATTAGTTATTTGATAAAGTTTTATTTATGTATATTCAATGACCAGAACTAGACGGGGATTTATAGCTAGGAGACGTAGAAGCAAAGCACGTTCATGTAGAGCAAGCTTTCGTGGAAGTCTTTTAAGGCCTCAACAAGACATAAGAGCTTTGGCTTCATCTCATCGGGATAGGAAGGGGCAAAAACGACATTTTCGTCGTTTGTGGATAACTCGAATTAATTCCCTAATTCGTGACGGCTGGATCAATTATAACTACAGTCAATTAATCCATGATCTATACAAGCGACAGTTGCTTCTGAATCGTAAAATACTTGCACAAATAGCTGTAGCAAATCAACAATCGCTGTATCTAATTTTCAATGAAATCATAAAAAACGCAAATTGGAAAGAATCTGCCGTAGTAATGTAAACGGAGTTCCCGGGAGAATGACCTCCGGGAAAGTAGAGGCAAAATAAAAAAAAAATCGGACGAACGACTTTCAATCAACAATTTGGAGTTTGACTTTTGAAGCCTATTTTGGATTTGTTTTTATTTTAGTAAAGGAGAAGTCAAGCCTATTCTGATTGTTGGATTTTTGCCGAAAACCTCAATCTGCATTTGAGTTCGGGCGTGCAGGTGCAGTCAGGTAATAAAGCGTGGTAAGAGTTCATACGGATCCAAGTAGAATCGTGTGCCTACGGAAGTACATTCAAAATTCTTCAGAAGTATTAAAAATATAATTTCATGTTATTTTGAGAATATTTTAGAACTTAAAATAAATCCCAGTAAAAAAACTATGTTTAAACAGCTGGAACCGAAAGTTACGGCTCTTATTATCGACGTGCAACCTAATTTGTACTTGGCTCGACTTTACCTCCGGTATCTCTTAAGGTGGGGGCTTGAAAACAAGTCCTTCAGGCACCGAATCGCACTTACGTATTTATTCAATAAAGGCTTAGGATCAACTTTCTTGGTTGATCGACTGGCCCTTACATATGTGTTAAATGGCGGTCTGAAAAAACCTTCCTGGGTTGCCAGACTGGTGCGTGCCTATCTTAGGAAGACGGGACTTACCAAGCATTCTATTTTTGATACCATGGCAAGGGCATTAAATACTCTATTGGAAGAGAAACCAAGTAATTTCTTCGATAAAATGGCCCGTATGTATTTTGTCGCACGGTCTCATGAATCTATTGAGAAGGGTATGTTCGTGAGCGCTTGGCGCGACGTCTTCGAACTTGGCAAAGTGGAAGGCCGCAACTTCATCGATCGAAATTTGAAAACAATTAGAAGGAGTCCACGGGCTTGGGAAACAGCAAAAATTCTCGTTACCATGCGATTGAGGAAGGACCTAACCGAAATAAACCCAGACGAGTTCGAAGAGCACGCCGGCCTAGGATATTGGGCAGGTGCTCTCGTAAGATTATACACACTCGAGAAAGAGTAAAATCCCGAATGCGATTGATGAAGGACCTAGACGAAAAAAACACAGACGAGTTCGAAGAGTACGCCGGCCTAGGATATTGGACAGGTGCTCTCTTAAGATTACACACACTAGAGAACGAGTAAAATCCCGAATGCGATTAAGAGTACGGGCTTGAAAAACGCTATTTATTATTTACTCGATACGCTATTATAATAGCGTATCGAGTAAATAATAATAATAAAAACAAATAGTAAATCGAGGTACGGATTCGATGACAATTCTTAACTTTCCCTCTGTTTTGGTACCTTTAGTAGGTCTAGTATTTCCGGCAATCACAATGGTGTCTTTATTTCTTTATGTTCAAAAAAATAAAATTGTTTAGAAGTGACGGGATAAAATCTCATTCGTTTGGTATAACGCCAATATTAGTGAACGATGGTAGAAGCAGCTTCCGTTGAAAACCTCTTATATGGGCAGAAAGCGATATATGGGTAAATGGAGTAGGTCGAGATCTTTAGTGGGGTCGTCCGAAGGATATGTTAGTAGTTTAGATCGAATCAATGTCATGAATTATGCCTTAACTGAATTACTTGTAAAAGCTCCGATGAAACGAGCGCTAGTTGATGTGAGTTACTTCGGAAATAGAAAGACGGAAGTCAAATTCATTGTGGATATTCTCTCAATTCCAAGAAATGGAAACCGGAGTAAGTATGAATTGTCGATCAGAACATATATGGATAGAACCTATAAAGGGATCTCGAAAAACAAGTAATTTCTGCTGGACTGGTATCCTTTTTTTAGGTTCATTAGGATTTTTGTTGGTTGGAACTTCCAGTTATTTTGGAAGAACTTTGATATCTTTATTTCCGTTTCAGCAAATTGTTTTTTTTCCCCAGGGGATTGTGATGTCTTTCTATGGGATCGCGGGTCTTTTTATTAGTTCCTATTTGTGGTGCACAATTTCTTGGAATGTCGGTAGTGGTTATGATCGATTTGATCGAAAAGAAGGAATCGTGTGTATCTTTCGTTGGGGATTTCCCGGGAAAAATAGGCGTATCTTTCTCCGATTCCTTATAAAAGATATTCAGTCGGTCCGACTAGAAGTTACCGAGGGTCTTTATGCTCGGCGTGTCCTTTATATGGATATCCGAGGACAAGGAGCACTTCCATTGACTCGTACTGATGAGAATTTGACTGCGTGGGAAATGGAACAAAAAGCTGCAAAATTGGCCTCTTTCTTGCGTGTACCCATTGAAGTCTTTTGAGAACTGTGAGAAAATTTCTCAGCGGGAGGGGAAAAACGCAGTTTCTATCACAAATTTCTAAAAGATAATTAAACTGTGGTTTATTTCGAACATGCCGTCGAGCTGAAGTTGGCGTAGAAGGGAACAGCAGAAAACAAAAAGCTTTTTCTTTTGAGGTCCTTTTTGGTATAGGAATGTAAATCTACCGAATTTAATTTAATACTAACAAGGAGTACCAAATTGAAATCATCGATTTCTCTCATACACAATCATTTAACAAAAACTTTCCCGCTTTGTATTTTCTAGTTTAAGTTCAATATCGATCAATCAAAATAGAAAAATCCATACGCTTTAATTTAACTGTTTTTATCCTCCTTCCTGCCCAAACAATTGGATACGATTAAGAAAAACTCGACAAGTCCTGCTTTGGTTTGCTGCTCATTTTTTATCATCCCAATATTTTTCATAAACTTCCTTAAATTATTTGCTCTCTGACTCCTGAGAGTCAGTGAAATTTTTGGAAATATTCGAATTTTTCTTGACAAATTAAATGGGAGTTCTTTCGTTTCACAATAGGAATTATATGCAGTCCTTAAAGTTGTTCTTTCCGGTACGCCTTCGAAAGGCGATACTTTATACTCATGATATATCGAAAAATAATAGTTTGTGGATTCTTGAGTTATTCGAATTAGAAGTATCAATTTCTGGACGCTTTATCGATTCAAGAACGAGGGCCTAACGCACAAAGAAAACGATTAAATAGATTCGAGACCTTGGAATCAAACTCGTGTGTAAGCGCAAGATTAGAGGGTCGCGAGTCGACGACGGGGGGGAATTCACTAACAATTTATAGATGAAAAAATGACAAAAAAGAAAGCATTGAAGCCTCTTTTATATCTTGCATCTCTCGTCTTTTTGCCCCGGTCTATTTCGCTCTTATTTACGAAAAGTATAGAATCTTGGCTTAGTAATTGGTGGAATACTGCACAATCCGAAACTTTTTTGAACGAGATTGAAGAAAAGAGGATTCTCAAAAAATTTATAGACTTAGACGAACTTCTCCTCTTGGACGAAATGATCAAGGAATACGCGGAAACACCTCTCCAAAACCTTCTCCAGAACGAAACAATTCCATTAATGAAGATGTACACCGAGGGTCGTATTCATATGATTTTGTACTTCTCGACCAATTTGATCTCTTTCTTTATTCTAAGTAGTTATTCTCTTTTCGGGAATAAAGAAGTTGGGATTCTTAACTCGTGGACTCAGGAATTCCTATATAACTTAAGTGACACAACAAAAGCGCTGTCTATTCTTTTATTCGCCGATTTATGTCTCGGGTTTCATTCGACTCGTGGTTGGGAACTACTAATTAGCTCTGTCTACAAAGATTTTGGATTTGGGCATAATGACCAAATTATATCTTGTCTTGTTTGTATTCTTCCCGTCATTCTCGATAGCATTTTTAAATATTGGGTTTTCTATTATTTAAATCGTCTATCTCCGTCACTTGTAGTGATTTATCATTCCATAAGTGAAAAATGAGCTATGAATAAGAAATTCCTCAAATTGGAATGTTTTTGGTAGATAAGGACAACATTGCAACGCGTTCTGACTTTTTACATTTCGATGAACCCGGAGGATTCATCCGATATTTTATCCCCAAACAATATTCCCGTCAATATCAAAATCGTGGCTAGGAAACTCGATAAGTAACCTACTCAATTTATTGTAGAAATTTGCCGTATCAATGATTGGACCATGCAAACTCGAAATACTTTTTCTTGGCTAAAGGAAC